ATAGAATAATTTTATACTCAAATTGGAATTTGCAACAAACGGATAGAATATAAATTCTAAATGGAAAGGAATTGAAAAATTCCACCTAGACTTATGGAGTTTTTAAAAGAATATCCGAACAAAAAATGGATTCCATTTCTACCATTATTATGATATTCCATATTCCAATCCAATTTGATTGGATACCAGAAAAATAAATGAATTGGGAATTTGATCTGTTCGATGAGATAAAGACCTAATAATCAGAAACAATATAGAATTTTTTTTTTAGCACTTAACCTTTTCACCGATTCAACTGTTCAAAAAAGAATTCAAATTCGCACAAAGAAGAGAGAGAATTTTACCTATTTTTTTAGTAGAATCTGTAGAATAGGATTGAGGTTCGTAATAAGGCTTGGATTTATTAAACATGCGCAGATAGAACTCTAGTCTAGCTATAGTTATCTATATAGATGTTTCTTCTTTTATTGCAGTCCTATTCATTCGGAACAGCACATGTCGTGTTAAATTTGGATTTTCTTTTCTATTCAATCTATTTAATGAAAAATTGTAAAAAAAAATGCAAGTACGAAAATTTCTTGAAAATTATCTTATAGGCATTATATACGGATAAGATACCCGATTAGATAATATCTGTGTAACAATTTATGTTCTAGGGTTTACATATACTGATAATTGCTGTTATAATTGAAATGGGATTTTTTTCTTGAAAAATAAATACTGATTAGTTATGTCTCAATTTTGATTTTCTTATTTCATTAGGAAAAAAACCAATTTTTTTAATTTAAATTGAAGAATCATTCATGAATTAAATTAATAGTTAATGGTTCCGATTTGTCCTGAATTTTAGCTTTTTTGACCGAAAATGCACGTTCGTTTTTTTTTCAATAGAAAAAAAAGGGGGAGGGAAGGGTCTCTTTTAAGAATGGGATTAAGGAAAACAGAATCGAAGATACAAACAAATAAAAAAAAAACAAGTTTAGAACCCCCTTTTTTAGTTTTTTGGGGGGTCTATTTTTTTGTATCATTTTGGCGGCATGGCCGAGCGGTAAGGCGGGGGACTGCAAATCCTTTTTCCCCAGTTCAAATCCGGGTGTCGCCTGATCGACAAAATAGCTTATTCCGTTTTGTTGATATAAAACTTGACAATTTTTTTCCAGCAGAAGCAAGCGGGGGAAAGGGACTCTTGAGACTTCCTTGATTCTAAATTCTAAGCATCTGCAGGTTTTATTCTTTAAAATTATATAAATCCTTACGTCTCGGATTCAAGAATTCAAGAAAGATTCTAGTAGTGAAAAGGAATCGGTAAATCTTGATATGATAGTCCTTCCACTACTAATGTAGTGTCTGTCTACTGACTGGGTCTTGAATTAGATTGGATAGGGATACATATAGATCGGACAGGGAATCGAATTCCATTTTTACTTGGGGAAGGGGCGAAAAAAATTTTGTATACAGACTCCTGAAAGTATATGAGCACTCCGGCATTTATTCAATATTAGTTAGATTGAATAGCTAATTGGCTTTCTTCTTTTTTTTTATTATTATTTCTTTTTCTATTTAGAATTCTAAATAGAATAGAAAAATCTATTTAGAATAGAAATATTAATATATTCAATTTCTTATTTATTATTATTAAATTAAAATCAAAAAAGAAAGAAATTTTAAATATGAAATTCATATTGAATTCTATATTATATATATGAAATTCGAATTCTATATTATATATATATTCAATTCTATAATTAAATTCTAGAATTATATTATTATTAAAATTCAATTATAAATTATAAAATCAAATAAAAAATTATAAATTCTAATACTAATATATAAATTATATAACTATATAAATTAATAGAAATATATTAAATAAATAATATTAATATTATATATTAAATAATTTTCCATTTTATTCAAAGAGTCTAATAAATTGAAAAATGAAATAGAAATATTTATTAATATATTAGATATTTAGAAGATTTTAAATATTTCTAAATTAATATTCTTTAAAATTTTTTAATAATATTTTTTTTTACTTAATGAAATCGAGGACAACAAAATAAAAATAAAAACATAGGTCTTATTATTCCTACCTGTTAGTAACATTCATTCCCTTAATACTTCCAAGGGTGTCTCCGGATATTTTGTTTGTACTTAATATTTTCTGATTATACTAGAAATCATATAAGAACTTGTTAGATGTTCTAATTGGATTTATTGGATTCTTTCGTCAATGATGTTAGGCCAGAATCCCTTTTTGACTATGTGCCAGTGATTCCACTATTATTTATTTTTAGTGAACAATAAAAAAAATGAAATAATTCCTTCATATTGATAGAAATAGGAGACATAATTTACATGGATATAGTAAGTCTCGCTTGGGCTGCTTTAATGGTAGTCTTTACATTTTCCCTTTCCCTCGTAGTATGGGGAAGAAGTGGACTCTAAAAATACTACTAAGTGAGTTGAGGGAAAAAACTAAAATAAAACTGTATCCATTGTTTTATTTTATAGATGGGTTCTGAAATCTTATTTTTCTATTTAATTCATTAATTCCATAATTCAAAAATATCTGCATTTCGGAATTCTAGTGTATTCGAATGGAATAATGTATTCTATGGATAATATAGAAATAGAAAATACTCTTTCAATTAAACAAATATTTGACTTTTTCCCATGTTTGTATTTTGAAAGTCAAGGTAATACAAATAATCGAAAACTTATTTCAACCAAATCCTTTATTCTTTCTAAAATTTCGATGAACTGGCTCTTACCAAAGTGATATATGGACAATGAGGAACCGCGGAACCCGTTTTTTATTTATTTTTTTATCCCCCCCTTCTTTTTTTTCACTTTTTTCAAAGAGAAAAGAAATCCGTTTTTTATTAGTTATTAAGCGCACTTTCTATAGGAAACAAAATAGACATAGTAGTTGTCTAAGGAAATACTACACATAATAAGATATTGCCGTTGCCTTAGGCGAGTCACATATTACGTGCTTATCGCTTGTTTTATTATTGGGTTTTTGATTTATTTGAGTTTCGAAATTGGATTTATGTTTTCATTTCATATCATGGTTCAAACGTTAAAAATCGCTTGGGTTTTACTAATATTTTGGAAATAGGAAAAAGTTTCCCATAGAACCCCTAGATCATCTGTTAACTATTTAATTTAATCAATTACTTCTTCGGAATGCTAAAAAGATTATTTGATTCTTTTTTAATATGATACCGGGATTGGTCTTGAAAATAATCAGAAATCTAGAAATTCGAATCGAACGAAAAAAGTTGCCCTTTGATTATTTCAGATTGATTGGAACCAATACAAATCAAATAGATGAAACAAAAAAAATTTGGACGCTATGTGCATTACATATATGCGATTGATATTCTATATATATGAATATATAAAGATAGATATTGTAAATCGATTCATATTAAACCTCTATCTTTATAGAGTAAAACTTTATACACTACAATAATAGATAGTATGGGGTAGAAAGAAATAAAATCTATTTCTTTCTACCATACTATCAGATTTCATAGAATACTGCTGATTCTAGTCCGATCATTTCATTTAAGAGTAAGACGCGAAATTGAAATCTTTTTTCATTTTTTCTTCCATCATTGCATTGATAAGAACTAAGAAGTAAAGTTTAAGTCAAATTAATCACTTTGACTTACCGTTTTTACGTAAATTATAAGTAAGAAGGCAGTAGGAACTAGAATGAACAGTGCGGTAGCAATAAATGCGAGAATATTTACTTCCATAATCTCATCGTTAGATTTCTCTTTAATTCGCAATAACTCGGGATTTAATCCCATAGAGATGATAAATCTTTCGTCGGTAAATTCAATGGTATAAATTACATCTCGATGATATCGAATCGGATCAATATCATGAATAACAATATCTGAACTATCAAATCGATTCATCGTCAAGAATTGAATAGTATAACATAGGAAGATCTTTTATCCATACTAAATTCAAAAATGGATTTCTATTTCTGATCCAATCAAAAAAAATTCCTTTACTTTTTTTTAATATTCTCATCCTTCGATTAGTAATAGGATAAACATATATCAACAGTGTAAAATTGGAATGAGATAGATTGTTTAAAATGCAAATAATTAGGAATTGAAATTGGTACTTAGTACTTGAGGTTATACAAAATCGGAGCCAGAAAAGGATAAACTTTGAATCCTAAAGTGTTCTATCAAAATCAAAGAAACTCCTTTTTTTTGTATCATGCAAATTCCATTTGTGTGTGTTCGCTGTAAACATATTCTATAGTATTCTATTTCATTACACAGATCGGGAGTAATCGAAAAAGCCAGGTCTAGTAGTACAGTATCTCTTTCTCTTGGAATCCTGAATACGACGCTACTAATAATTGTGCTAATCCACATATGTTTCTTTTCCATCAATCAGTATTAGTTGAAGAAATGGAAATTACCCTATTCGTTTGATGAGAAATGTGAAACGAAAAAAAGAAAAAAAAAAAAAGAGAGAGATCCCTGTTAGGAATGAGATTATGTTTGTTATTTTGACTCCCTTTCACAGAAGAAATGAATTGATGTATTTTTTTATTGGATTTCTATCCATCGGGACTGACGGGGCTCGAACCCGCAGCTTCCGCCTTGACAGGGCGGTGCTCTGACCAATTGAACTACAATCCCAGGAAAAAAAGTGTACAGCATGCATATTCTTACGATTTCATTCAAACCTTTTTCTATTTCGATTTTAGATTAGGATTAGAATTGAATTGTCTTGTTCTAACTGGCAGAGGCGGGACTAATATATTGATATTTTTATTTATATGGATTTATATGGATATCCACTTTAGCGAGATCTACACGGATTACTAGTAATCTGTTTGTTATTTCCAAATCGATTGAAAATCAATCTTTCAATAAATCAATGAAAATAAAAAAGAGTCCCTTTTTTTTTAGACTTTCTACTTCCAGATCTTGATATGAATCTAGATCATTAGCAAGATC